ATAAACAATTTCAAATTCCAAAAATTCTATTTTCAATATTCTTACTTCTTATTTACGGCGACGAAGAATAAAACTATCACTATATTTTTTCCTTTTCCTACTTCTTCTTCCAAGTGTAGGATAACCCCAAGGGGTCATAGGTTTTTTTCTACCAATTGGGGCTCTCCCTTCACCGCCCCCATGGGGATGGTCTACAGGGTTCATAACTACTCCTCTTACTACAGGACGTTTACCTAGCCAACACTTAGATCCGGCTCTACCCAAACTTTTTTGGTTCACCCCAACATTACCCACTTGTCCGACTGTTGCTAAGCAGTTTTTGGATATTAAACGGACCTCTCCAGACGGTAATCTTAATGTGGCCGATTTACCCTCTTTTGCAATCAGTTTCGCTACAGCACCCGCTGCTCTAGCTAATTGTCCACCCTTTCCAAGTGTGATTTCTATGTTATGTATGGCCGTGCCTAAGGGCATATCGGTTGAAGTGGATTCTTCTTTTTTATCAATAAAAACCCCTTCCCAAACTGTACAAGCTTCTTCCAAAGCATACGGCTTTCTAGATGTATATGATGATATCTAGACAGATAGATCTTATATGAATCGTATGATGAAGTACCATATGAGTGGATATATAGGAATCCAAATCTGCCGAATCGCTCATGTTATGATCTTCTACATCCTAGGTCTCCTCGTTCCGTCATCTGGCTTATGTTCTTCATGTAGCATTCAGACCGAATGACTCTATGAAATTACGTCGATACTTCCACTTACGGGTAACGTAGGAGACATCTCTATTTTTCCCCGGGGGATCCTTATACACTGCTTAGCTTTCAATTCGCCTCTGACCATCAAATTAAATGTGAATAACCCGTCTTCCTCTCTTTGAAACAGGGAGCGCTTCCGGTTCTGTCCGTGCTTCAAACAATTTTGTCTTCTCCATATTACCATATCTCTAGAGTCAATAATTTTCTATGAAGAACTACTGAACTCAATCACTTGCTGCCGTTACTCAACAGTTTTCTGTTGAGGTCTATCCCGTGGAGGTACTCCAATTGGATCAGTGATCGATTTCTAGGTTTCGTCGTAAACCTAATTGGTTACTTCCAATTACGTAAATCAATAGTTCAAACCGCACTCAAAGGTAGGGCATTTCCCATTGATATAGGAACTTCTGTACCAGAAACAATGGTATCTCCAATTATAGCCCCTCTGGGATGTAAAATATATCTCTTCTCACCATCCCCATAGTGTATGAGACAAATGTATGCATTTCGATTAGGGTCGTATTCTATGGTTACGATTCTACCAGATATGTCTTTTTCATTCCGTCGAAAATCGATTTTACGGTATAGACGCTTATGACCTCCCCCTCTATGCCTTGCGGTAATGATTCCTCTGGCATTACGACCTTTACCACAACGATGCTGTCCATAAATCAATTTATTTCGTGGATTGGATTTCCTGTCTACGGCTCCGTTGCGTGTGCTCGGGGTAGAAGTTTTGTATAAATGTATCGCCATGTTATTAAGTATTTTGCTTTAAGTTCTTTTCTCTATAAGAGGTGGAATAGAATAACCCGGTTGAAGCGTAATGATCATACGTCTGTAATTGGAATGCATTGTATGTCCCATAATAGGTCCCATTCTTCTACCCTTTCCGGGGAGTCGATGACTATTCATAGCTATTACCTTGACACCAAAGAAGAGTTCGACCCAATGCTTTATTTCTGTCCTAGTTGATCCTGATTCGACATTAGAAGTATATTGATTGTTCCCCAATAACCGAATACTTTTTTCTGTAAATACTGCATATTTGATTCCATCCATAAATCCATTTTCTTCCCTATAAGTTCCAGTATCGATAAGAATTCTAGTTCTTATTGTTCATATGTTATGGTATGAATATACCATACCAATTCGTTATGTATGGATGATGAGATTCCATTGATACAGAGCCAATTCCAATAGACTTATTGAACGTTCCCATTGGCGTGCATCCAGCAGGAATTGAACCTACGAATTTGCCAATTATGAGTTGGGCGCTTTAACCATTCAGCCATGGATGCTTAACAGGGATCATCGTACATCGTGAATAACCAAATTCCAATTGAAATGAAATCTTTAGGAGGAATCAATGAAAGAGGAATCAATGAAACGACATCAATTCAAACCCTGGATCTTCGAATTGAGAGAGATATTGAGAGAAATCAAGAATTCTCACTATTTCTTAGATTCATGGATCAAATTCGATTCAGTGGGATCTTTCACTCCCATTTTTTTCCACCAAGAACGTTTTATGAAACTCTTTGACCCCCGAATTTTAAGTATCCTACTTTCCCGCGATTCACAGGGTTCAACAAGCAATCCATATTTCACGATCAAAGGTGTAGTACTGCTTGTAGTAGCGGTCCTTATATCTCGTATTAACAATCGAAAGATGGTCGAAAGAAAAAATCTCTATTTGATGGGGCTTCTTCCTATACCTATGAATTCCATTGGACCCAGAAATGAGACATTGGAAGAATCTTTTTGGTCTTCCAATATCAATAGGTTGATTGTTTCGCTCCTGCATCTTCCAAAGGGGAAAAAGATTTCTGAGAGTTGTTTCATGGATCCGCAAGAGAGTACTTGGGTTCTCCCAATAAATAAAAGAAATCAAAAGTGTATCATGCCTGAATCTAACCGGGGTTCGCGGTGGTGGAGGAACCGGGTCGGAAAAAAGGGGGATTCTAGTTGTAAGATATCTAATGAAAGCGTAGCTGGAATTGAGATCTCATTCAAAGAGAAAGATAGCAAATATATGGAGTTTCTTTTTTTATCTTATACGGATGATCCGATCCGCAAGGACCATGATTGGGAATTGTTGGATCGTCTTTCTCCGAGGAAGAAGCGAAACATAATCAACTTGAATTCGGGACAGCTATTCGAAATCTTAGGGAAACATTTGATTTCTTATCTCATGTCTGCTTTTTGTGAAAAAAGACCAATGGAAGGGGAGGGTTTCCTCAAACAACAAGGAGCTGAGGCAACTATTCAATCAAATGATATTGAGCATGTTTCCCATCTCTTCTCGAGAAACAAGTGGGGTATTTCTTTGCAAAATTGTGCTCAATTTCATATGTGGCAATTCCGCCAAGATCTCTTCGTTAGCTGGGGGAAGAATCAGCACGAATCGGATTTTTTGAGGAACGTATCGAGAGAGAATTGGATTTGGTTAGACAATGTGTGGTTGGTAAACAAGGATCCGTTTTTTAGCAAGGTACGGAATGTATCGTCAAATATTCAATATGATTCCACAAGATCCATTTTCGTTCAAGTAACGGATTCTAGCCAATTGAAAGGATCTTCTGATCAATCCAGAGATCATTTCGATTCCATTAGAAATGAGGATTCAGAATATCACAAATTGATCGATCAAACAGAGATTCAGCAACTAAAAGAAGGATCGATTCTTTGGGATCCTTCCTTTCTTCAAACGGAACGAACAGAAATAGAATCAGATCGATTCCCGAAATGCCTTTTTGGATCTTCCTCAATGTCTCGGCTATTCACGGAAGGTGAGAAGCAGATGAATAATCATCCGCTTCCGGAAGAAACCGAAGAATTTCTTGGGAATCCCACAAGATCAATTCGTTCTTTTTTCTCTGACAAATGGTCAGAACTTCATCTGGGTTCGAATCCTACTGAGGGGTCCACTAGAGATCATAAATTTTTGAAGAAAAAACAAGATGTTTCTTTTGTCCCTTTCAGGCGATCGGAAAATAAAGAAATGGTTGATATATTCAAGATAATTACGTATTTACAAAATACCGTCTCAATTCATCCTATTTCATCAGATCGGGGATGTGATATGGTTCCGAAGGATGAACCAGATATAGAGAGTTCCAATAAGATTTCATTCTTGAACAAAAATCCATTTTTGGGTTTCTTTCATCTATTCCATGACCGGAACAAAGGAGGATACACGTTACGCCACGATTTTGAATCAGAAGAGAGATTTCAAGAAATGGCAGATCTATTCACTCTATCAATAACCGAGCCGGATCTGGTGTATCATAGGGGATTCGCCTTTTCTATTGATTCCTACGGATTGGATCAAAAAAAATTCTTGAATGGGGTATTCCACTCCAGAGATGAATCGAAAAAGAAATCTTTATTGGTTCTACCCCCTCTTGTTTATGAAGAGAATGAATCCTTTTATCGAAGGATCAGAAAAAAATGGGTCCGGATCCACTGCGGGAATGATTTGGAAGATCCAAAACTAAAAATAGTGCTATTTGCTAGCAACAACATAATGGAGGCAGTCAATCAATATGGATTGATCCGAAATCTGATTCAAATCCAATATAGCACCTGTGGATACATAAGAAATGTATCGAATCGATTCTTTTTAATGAATAGATCCTTCGAATATGGAATTCCAAGGGATCGAATAGGAAATGATACTCTGAATCATATAACTATAATGAAATATACGATCAACCGACATTTATCGAATTTGAAAAAGAGTCAGAAGAAATGGTTTGATCCTCTTATTTCTCGAACCGAGAGATCCATGAATCGGGATCCTGATGCATATAGATACAAATGGTCCAATGGGAGCAAGAATTTCCAGGAGCATTTGGAACATTTCGTTTCTGAACAGAAGAACCGTTTTCAAGTAGTGCTCGATCGATTACGTATTAATCAATATTCGATTGATTGGTCCGAGGCTATCGACAAAGAAGATTTGTCTAAGTCACTTCGTTTCTTTTTGTCTAAGTCACTTCTCTTTTTGTCCAAGTCACTTCTCTTTTTGTCCAAGTCACTTCCTTTTTTCTTTGTGAGTATCGGAAATATCCCCATTCATAGGTCCGAGATTCACATCTATGAATTGAAAGACCCGAATGATCAACCCCGCAATCAGTTATTAGAATCAATAGGTGTTCAAATTGTTCATTTGAATAAATTGAAACCCTTATTATTGGATGATCATGATACTTCCCAAAGACCGAAATTCTTGATCAATGGAGAAACAATATTACCATTTTTGTTCAATAAGATACCAAAGTGGATGATTGACTCATTCCATACTAGAAATAATCGCAGGAAATCCTTTGATAACACGGATTCCTATTTCTCAATGATATCCCACGATCGAAACAATTGGCTGAATCCCGTGAAACCATTTCATAGAAGTTCATTGATATCTTCTTTTTATAAAGCAAATCGACTTCGATTTTTGAATAATCCACGTCACTTCTGGTTCCATTGTAACAAAGGATTCCCTTTTTATGTGGAAAAGACCCGTATCAATAATTATGATCTTACATATGGACAATTCCTCAATATCTTGTTCATTCGCAACAAAATATTTTCTTTGTGTGTCGGTAAAAGAAAACATATTTTTTTGGAGAGAGAGACTATTTCACCAATCGAGTTACGGGTATCTGACATATTCATATCTAACGATTTTCCACAAAGTGGTGACGGAACGTATAACTTGTACAAATCTTTCCATTTTCCAATTCGATTCGATCCATCCGTTCGTAGGGCTATTTACTCGATCGCAGACATTTCTGAAACACCTCTAACAGAGGAACAAATAGTCAATTTGGAAAGAACTTATTGTCAGCCTTTTTCCGATATGAATCTATCTGATTCAGAAGGGAAGAACTTGCATCAGTATCTCAGTTTCAATTCAAACATGGGTTTGATTCACACTCCATGTTCTGAGAAATATTTACCATCCGGAAAGAGGAAAAAACGGAGTCTTTGTCTAAAGAAATGCGTTGAGAAATGGCGGATGTATAGAACCTTTCAAGGAGATAGTGCTTTTTCAAATCTCTCAAAATGGAATCTGTTCCAAACATATATGCCATGGTTCCTTACTTCGACAGGGTGCAAATATCTAAATTTCACCCTTTTAGATACCCTTTCAAACTCATTGTCGATACTAAGTAGCAGTCCAAAATTTGTATCTATTTTTCATGATATTATGCATGGATCAGGTATATCACGGCCAATTCCTCAGAAAAAATTGTGGGCGATTCTTCCACAATGGAATCTTATAAGTGAGATTTCGAGTAAGTGTTTACAGAATCTTTTTCTGTCCGAAGAAATGATTCATCGAAATAACGAGTCACCCCTTCCGTTGATATGGACACGTCTGAGATCAACAAATGCTTGGGAGTTCCTCTATTCAATCCTTTTCTTTCTTCTTGTTGCTGGATATTTCGTTCGTATACATCTTCTCTTTGTTTCCCGGGCCTCTAGTGAATTACAGACAGAGTTAGAAAAGATCAAATCTTTGATGATTCCATCATACATGATTGAGTTGCGAAAACTTCTGGATAGGTATCCTACATCTGAACTTAATTCTTTCTGGTTAAAGAATCTATTTCTAGTTGCTCTGGAACAATTAGGAGATTCTCTGGAAGAAATACGGGGTTCTGCTTCTGGCGGCAACATGCTATTGGGCGGCGGTTCCGCTTATGGGGTCAAATCAATACGTTCTAAGAAGAAATATTTGAATATCAATCTCATCGATCTCATAAGTATCATACCAAATCCCATCAATCGAATCACTTTTTCGAGAAATACGAGACATCTAAGTCGTACAAGTAAAGAGATCTATTCATTGATAAGAAAAAGAAAAAGCGTGAACGCTGATTGGATTGATGATAAAATAGAATCCTGGGTCGCGAACAGTGATTCGATTGATGATGAAGAAAGAGAATTCTTAGTTCAGTTCTCCACCCTAACGACAGAAAAAAGAATGGATCAAATTCTATTGAGTCTGACTCATAGTGATCATTTATCAAAGAATGACTCTGGTTATCAAATGATTGAACAACCGGGATCAATTTACTTACGATACGTAGTTGACATTCATAAAAAGTATCTAATGAATTATGAGTTCAATAGATCCTGTTTAGCAGAAAGACGGATATTTCTTGCTCATTATCAGACAATTACTTATTCACAAACCTCGTGTGGGGCTAATAGTTTTCATTTCCCATCTCATGGAAAACCCTTTTCACTCCGCTTAGCTCTATCCCCTTCTAGGGGTATTTTAGTGATAGGTTCTATAGGAACTGGACGATCATATTTGGTCAAATACCTAGCGACAAACTCCTATGTTCCTTTCATTACGGTATTTCCGAACAAGTTCCCGGATGACAAGCCTAAAGGTTTGATTGATGATATCGATATTGATGATAGTGACGATATCGATATTGATGATAGTAACGATATCCATATTGATGATGACCTTGATACGGAGCTGCTAACTATGACGAATGCGCTAACTATGTATATGACGCCGAAAATAGACCGATTTGATATCACCCTTCAATTCGAATTAGCAAAAGCAATGTCTCCTTGCATAATATGGATTCCAAACATTCATGATCTGTATGTGAATGAGTCGAATTATTTATCCCTCGGTCTATTAGTGAACTATCTCTCCAGGGATTATGAAAGATGTTCCACTAGAAATATTCTTGTTATTGCTTCGACTCATATTCCCCAAAAAGTGGATCCCGCTTTAATAGCTCCGAATAAATTAAATACATGCATTAAGATACGAAGGCTTCTTATTCCACAACAACGAAAGCACTTTTTCATTCTTTCATATACTAGGGGATTTCACTTGGAAAAGAAAATGTTCCATACTAACGGATTCGGGTCCATAACCGTGGGTTCCAATGCACGAGATCTTGTAGCACTTATCAATGAGGCCCTATCAATTAGTATTACACAGAAGAAATCAATTATAGAAACTAATACAATTAGATCAGCTCTTCATAGACAAACTTGGGATTTGCGATCCCAGGTAAGATCA